CAATATAGTAATGTCCGGCTCTTACCAAAAACAAGTCATTTATGGATATTATCAGGAGGTTCGTGCAGATCCGGTGTAGTTTCTTTTTCACTCCACAAGGATCAAGATCAACTGAACGTCCATTCTCATTCTGTCGAACGAAGATATATTTCTAGCCTCTCAGTGAATAATGATCAAGTGAGACACCAATTAGTTAGGTCAGATTTTTCTGATAAAAAAGAAGATGATATTTTTGATTATTCGGGATTTAATCGAATCATAGGTATTGGTCATTGTAATCTCATACATCCTGCAATTCTCCACAAGAATTCTGATTTATTGGCAAAAAGGCGAAGAAATCAATTTTGCATTCCGTTCCAATCCATTCAAGAACAAGAGAAAGAACTAATGCCCCATTCAGGTATCTCGATTGAAATACCCATAAAGGGCATTTTCCGTAAAAATAGTATTCTTGCTTATTTTGATGATCCTCGATACAGAAGAAAGAATTCAGGAATTACTAAATATGGGACTGTAGGGGCGCATTCAATCGTCAAAAAAGAGGGCTTGATTGAGTATCGAGGAGTCAAAAAAATTAAGCCAAAATTTCAAATGAAAATTGATCGCTTTTTTTTCATTCCCGAGGAAGTGCATATTTTACCCGAATCTTCTTACGTAATGGTACGGAATAATAGTATCATTGGAGTAGATACCCTAATCGCTTTAAATAGAAGAAGCCAAGTGGGCGGATTGGTCCGAGTGGAGAAAAAAAAAAAAAAGATTGAACTCCAAATTTTTTCTGGGGATATCCATTTTCCTGGGGAAACGGATAAGATATCCCGACACAGTGGCATCTTGATACCGCCGGAAACGGGAAAAAAAGAACTTAAGGAATCCACCCGGGAATCAAAAAAATTGAAAAAATGGATCTATGTCCAACGGATCACACCTACCAAGAAAAAGCATTTTGTTTTGGTTCGACCCGTAGTCACATATGAAATAGCGAACGGTATCAATTTAGCAACACTCTTCCCCCAGGATCTGCTGCGGGAAAAGGATAATATGCACCTTCGAGTTGTCAATTATATCCTTTATGGAAGGGGCAAACCCTTTCGGGGTATTTCTGACACAAGTATTCAATTAGTTCGAACTTGTTTAGTCTTGAATTGGGACCAAGACAAAAAAAGTTCTTCCGTCGAAGAGGTCTGTGCTTCCTTTGTTGAAGTAAGTACAAATGGTATGACTCGAGATTTCCTAAGAATCGACTTAGTGCAATCCCATATTTTGTATATCAGAAAAAGGAATGCTCCGTCAAGTCCAGGATTGATCTCTGATAATGGTCCAGATCGCACCAATATAAATCCTTTTTACTCCATTTATTTCAAGGCAAGGGTTCAACAATCACTTAGACAAAATCAAGGAACTATTCATACCTTGTTGAATAGAAATAAGGAATGCCAATCTTTGATAATTTTGTCATCATCTAATTGTTTTCGAATGGGTCCATTCAACGATATCAAATATCATAATGTGATAAAGCAATCAATTCACATTCAAAAAGATCCTCTAATTCCAATTAGGAATTCGTTGGGACCCTTAGGAACAGTCCTTCAAATTGCGAATTTTTATTCATTTTACTATTTAATACCTTATAATCCGATTTCGGTAACTAACTATTTGAAACTTGATAATTTAAAACAGACTTTTCAAGTACGTAAATTTTATTTAATGGATGAAAACGAGAGAATTTATAATCCTGATCCAGACAGTAAGATTGTTTTGAATCCATTTAATTTGAATTGGTATTTTATCCATCATAATTATTGTGGGGAAATGTCCACAATAATGAGTCTTGGGCAGTTTATTTGTGAAAATATATGTATAGCCACAAATGGACCACACCTCAAATCAGGTCAAGTTTTAATTGTTCAAGCTGGCTCTGTAGTAATAAGATCAGCTAAGCCTTATTTGGCTACTCCAGGAGCAACTGTTCATGGGCATTATGGAGAAATCCTTTATGAAGGAGATACATTAATTACATTTATATATGAAAAATCAAGATCTGGTGATATAACGCAGGGTCTTCCAAAAGTAGAACAAGTGTTAGAAGTGCGTTCGATTGATTCAATATCGATGAACCTAGAAAAAAGAGTTGAGGGTTGGAACGCGCGTATAACAAGAATTCTTGGGATTCCTTGGGGATTCTTAATTGGTGCTGAGCTAACTATAGTGCAAAGTCGTATCTCTTTGGTTAATAAGATCCAAAAGGTTTATCGATCCCAGGGGGTCCAAATCCATAATAGACATATCGAAATTATTGTACGTCAAATAACATCAAAAGTGTTGGTTTCAGAAGATGGAATGTCTAATATTTTTTTACCCGGCGAACTTATTGGATTGTTACGAGCGGAGCGAACGGGGCGTGCTTTGGAAGAAGCGATCTGTTATCGAGCTATATTATTGGGAATAACGAGAGCATCTCTGAATACTCAAAGTTTTATATCTGAAGCAAGTTTTCAAGAAACCGCTCGGGTTTTAGCAAAAGCAGCTCTCCGGGGTCGTATCGACTGGTTGAAAGGCCTGAAAGAGAACGTTGTTCTAGGGGGGATGATACCCGTTGGTACCGGATTCAAAGCATTAGTGCACTGTTCACGGCAGCATAACAATATTCTTTTGAAAACAAAAAAAAGAATTTATTCGGGGGGGGGATGATAGATATTTTCTTACACCACAGAGAATTATTAGACTTTTGCATTTCAAAGACTTTACATGATACATTAGAACAATCATTTAGAGGATTTAATGAGTCCTAAGGAGCGGATTCTCTTAACTATTTTTGATCCTTTGATTTCTTAATAGTAAGAAAAGAAAGATAATAACGAATCGAAAGTAATGAATGGCCTGGATTGTGTATCAATGGCCAATCTCTGGTAGAAGAGAAGGTTCCATTGGAACAATTATTTATTTCAGGGCACCTCGTCTCTTTTTTTATCAAATCTTTTTTTGATAAAAAAAAAGAGGAAGTATGGGGAGAAATGGCAAGAAGATAGTGGAATATCCATTTTGAAGAGCTGATGGAAGCAGGAATTCCTTTTGGTCATGGTACTAGGAAATGGAATCCTAGAATGTCACCTTATATCTCAGCAAAACATAAAGGTATTCATATTACAAATCTGACAAGAACTGCTCGTTTTTTATCAGAAGCTTGTTATAAAGCAGCGGATTTAGTAGCACGAGCTGCAATAAGAACCCGGTGTCATTATATTATATTAATAAAAAAAAAGGCTCGGTGGTATGTTAACGAATCGGTCCACTACAGAAACGAGACTTCATAAGTTCAGGGATTTGAGAGCGGAACAAAAGACGGGGAGACTCAACCGTCTTCCAAAAAGAGATGTAGCTATCCTGAAGAGACAATTATCACGCTTGCAAACGTATCCGGGCGGGATTCAATATATGACGGGGGTACCGGATATTGTAATCATCGTTGATCAGCAAGAAGAATATACGGCTCTTCGAGAATGTATCGCTTTTGTAATTCCAACAATTTGTTTAATCGATACAAATTGTGACCCCGATCTCGCAGATATTTCGATTCCAGCAAACGGCTATAGCTTCAATCCGATTAATTCTTAATAAATTTGTATTTGCAATTTGTGAGGGTCGTTCTAGCTATATACGAAATCCTTGATTAATAATAAGATAAATAAATTTTTTTGGTAACTACATGGATTTTTGGAATCGGTTACTCTTCTTGAATCGCATAAAAGAAAAGAAATTAAAAAAAAACTGTGGATATTGTGTGATTAGCGAGTATTCAAAACGGATAATTCTAATTAAAGTATACAAGTCGAAAGGGAGAGGGTTGAATCAAAATAATTCTTTTTAAAGTTCTATTTCTGTTAGAGGGCAATATGAATGTTATATCATGTTCCAGTAACACACTAAAAGGGTTATACGATATATCCGGTGTGGAAGTAGGCCAACATTTCTATTGGCAAATAGGAGGTTTACAAGTCCATGCCCAAGTACTTATTACTTCTTGGGTTGTAATTGCTATCTTATTAGGTTCAGCCCTTATAGCTGTTCGGAATCCACAAACTATTCCGACTGCCGGTCAAAATTTCTTCGAATATGTCCTTGAATTTATTCGAGACGTGAGCAAAACTCAGATTGGAGAAGAATATGGTCCATGGGTTCCCTTTATTGGAACTATGTTTCTATTTATTTTTGTTTCGAATTGGTCCGGTGCTCTTTTACCTTGGAAAATAATACAGTTACCCCATGGGGAGTTAGCTGCACCTACGAATGATATCAATACTACCGTTGCTTTAGCCTTGCTCACGTCAGTAGCATATTTCTATGCAGGTCTTTCTAAAAAGGGATTAGGTTATTTCAGTAAATACATTCAACCGACTCCAATTCTTTTACCCATTAACATTTTAGAAGATTTCACAAAACCTTTATCACTTAGCTTTCGACTTTTCGGGAATATATTAGCTGATGAATTAGTAGTTGTTGTTCTTGTTTCTTTAGTACCTTTAGTGGTTCCTATACCTGTGATGTTCCTTGGATTATTTACAAGCGGTATTCAAGCTCTTATTTTTGCAACTTTAGCGGCGGCTTATATAGGCGAATCTATGGAGGGCCATCATTGACTAGTTTTCGAAATAGTCTCTTTTTTTTTTTAGCTTAGAATAACGCAGTGTATGCGTAACTAAAGATAATCCACGTAGGAAACATCAATATACAAATAGAAATAGACAAATACGGGATATACGACCAAGAGTCATAGAAAAAAAATTCAGATATTGGGGAATTGTAAAAAAGGAAAGAGATCAAAAAGATCTTTTTCCTAAAATTCATGTTTGGCTTTATTATATCATACTCCTGCCAATGAATATTATCATTCAATTCAAATATAAGGAGTCATTATTTGAATCAAAATTCTTAATATAAAAATTCTTATAGTATCATAGTATCACAATTTACACGGTGTGTGATTAAAAAAAAAAAGAAAAAGAAAGATGCTTTCTAGAATGATTCCCATTTCAGTTGATTTTATTCAATTCAACGATTGACCAAAAGAAAATATTAATAAATAATTAAATAATTAAAGTGAATGACCTTACCGGAATAAAATACTTATGTTTATTTCTATGCAATGATTTGCCAAACGAGATTCATAAAAAATGGGTTGATTGGGAGAGGGGAACATAATTTGGTATATGGGATCTAATGACTCTAAGCCAACTCTTGTGTATGGTTCCAAGAATGATTCTAGAATACGATTGACTTTAAGATACGAATAGCTTGAATCTAAGATATGAAGATATGAATAGTTGGTTTACGTTATGGAAGAAAGACATGTATACATGTATATATGATATTAGATATTGATAGTTATATATCAACTAAAGATATATCTAATCCGCCCTACTATTGTGAACTTAGATAGAGATTCCAATAGAAATTCTTCGGTTTCGTCTTTGCCTGTGAATTGAATGTGAATGAATAAAGCGATGAAATAAAGAAAACTAACGAACGAAGAATAAAAAAAGAGTTTGGAAAGAAGAAATGGAAGAACAAAAGTCGTATGGATTCACAAAAATCCTGTGGATCGGAACTAAAAAAGAGATATCGAAGTAGCTTTTATGGTTTAATACTAATATTATTATTACTTCAATTCCGAGTTCTTAGTTATTTCGACTGGATGAATCTTAGCGATCGAATAATTAAGTCATAATTCATATTTTCATTGGACGATTGTATCATTAACTATTTCTTTATTTTAGTGCGAGGAACTTATCATGAATCCACTGATTTCTGCCGCTTCTGTTATTGCCGCTGGGTTGGCCGTCGGACTTGCTTCTATTGGACCTGGAGTAGGTCAAGGTACTGCTGCGGGTCAAGCTGTAGAAGGTATCGCGAGACAACCCGAGGCGGAGGGAAAAATACGAGGTACTTTATTGCTTAGTCTGGCTTTTATGGAAGCTTTAACAATTTATGGACTGGTTGTAGCATTAGCGCTTTTATTTGCGAATCCCTTTGTTTAATCCTATAAATATGCAAATTCCTTATTTTTTTTTAGTCTATCTAAAAGAGGAGATAATATGAAAAATATAACCGATTCTTTCGTTTCCTTGGTTCGCTGGTCATTTGCCGGGAGTTTCGGGTTTAATACCGATATTTTAGCAACAAATCCAATAAATCTAAGTGTAGTCCTTGGTGTATTGATCTTTTTTGGAAAGGGAGTGCGTGCGAGTTGTTTATTTCAAGAATAGGCTGGATCCAACCAGCTGTACTTTTTTTCATTATAACTAGATCGAAAAAGGTGCACGATTCCGCGAATTACTTCTGAATCAATTTCAAATCATATTTAAGAACCATAGCATTTCGTGATTCATTGGTAAATCCGCTTTGATTCTCTATCAACCAAACCAATAGTGTGGGGTCATTAACATGGTTAAAGCTAAACCAAACTGTTTGAAGTCCAGACGCAGCATGGTACTCTTTCTACTACTATATTAATATAGAATAGAAATGTTTGCAAAATGAATAATTGGAATTTGTTTTTTTTTCGATATAAAACACTCATGTCGATAAAATTATTTGAGCCTTTGAGCCTTTTCTTTTATTGGAATGCAAAATATTTGAAATATTTCAATCAACCGCTTTTTATGCTGAATCGGTGACCTGTGTATAATATAAAGTAAAAAGAATTCTTTGGATTTGACGAAAAAAAGAAACAACTTTGCTGACAATTCAATATTTTTGTTTTGTTCCGTCAGAAGAGTCCTCAAAATATTCTGGTCTTGGATTAGTGATTAGTCGCGACATCTTGGAATATGAATAGAGAAGAGAGGTAGAGGATAGGCTCATTACATTAAAAAAAAAGATATGGGAATTGCCCCCATACTTAAAAAGTTGAAGTAATTGAGTGTGAGAGCCAAATGAATCGAAAAATTCATGTTTGGTTCGGGAAGGGATCATGTAAGTTTTGAGATGAATGGAAAGATAATCTACTTTCATTAAGTGATTTATTAGATAATCGAAAACGGAAGATCCTGAATACTATTCGAAATTCAGAGGAACTGCAGGGGGGGGCCATTCAACGGCTGGAAAAAGCCCGGGCTCGCTTACGGAAAGTCGAAAGGGAAGCAGATCAATTTCGAGTGAATGGATACTCGGAGATAGAACGAGAAAAATTGAATTTGATTAAGTCAACTTATAAGACTTTGGAAGAATTAGAAAATTACAAAAATGAAACCATTCGTTTTGACCACCAAAGGGCGGTTCAGCAAGTCCGACAACAGGTTTTCCAACAAGTTTTAAAAGGAGCTCGAGGCACTCTGAATAGTTCTTTGAACAAGGAGTTACATTTACGTACCATTAGTGAGAATATTGACACGTTTGAGGCGATGGCAGAAATAACTGATTAGTCCTTTTCCTGTAGGCATTGTTTTTTTTCTTTAACTAAAAAAAAAAATTATACTCATGGTAACAATTAGAGCCGACGAA